TACTCTAACTAGTTATTTCGGTTTTTTACTAGCGGCATTAACTATAACCTCTGCTTTATTTATAGGTCTAAGCAAGATACGACTTATTTAAAATTACTTGAATAAACAACTCAAGAAATCTTTCTGTACTGTAGGATTCTGTCTATTTTAGAGTTCTTTACTGCGACAATTGATAGTTTTTGGTTATTGAGATTGGTGGGGAATTCAGATTCATATTTAGGGATAGATATTACCTTTCTTTTTTTTTTTCAAACGAATTGAAATGATTGAAGTTTTTCTATTTGGAATCGTCTTAGGTCTAATTCCTATTACTTTGGCTGGATTATTTGTGACGGCATATTTACAATACAGACGCGGTGATCAGTTGGATCTTTGATTAATTAACAAATCTTTTTTTGATTGACCTCCTCCTTTCTCAAATCAACAGGAGGTCAATTTTCGATTAGATTACTGTTCATTTAGTTTAGTCTAATTCTTTTCTATTTCTATAATTCAACTTGACTTAACAACAATGGAATCACGCTCTGTAGGATTTGAACCTACGACATCGGGTTTTGGAGACCCACGTTCTACCGAACTGAACTAAGAGCGCTTTCTTATCACAATAGATAAGAAAGATTGGAAAGAATGGTTTTTTTTTTATAACTCCAAACTATATCTACATCCTGTATGCATAGATTATCTACCATATAGAGTATCATAAAAAAAAGAGAGATTACGTATCTTCGATTTTAATCAAAATTTCAATTAATTCCTCCTTACTTCTCAGAGTAAAAGTAATTAGGTAGGGATGACAGGATTTGAACCCGTGACATTTTGTACCCAAAACAAACGCGCTACCAAGCTGCGCTACATCCCTTTCAATTCAATTTGTTTTTATAGTGTAATTGTAAAGAATCCTTGCCTTGTTTTCCACATTCTTTTTTCCATAAAAAGAAAATACAGAATTTTTTTTGCTCGGCTATTTCCTCTTCTTTTCGGCCTCTTCTCATACTAAGGTATAATAGAAAGTATTTGTATATTAAATAAAACCTATCGTAAAGTAAAAAAAATATGTTGTAGGAATGCTCAGTTCGGTAGATAAGGGACATGCTATTCTTTTTCTTAAAAAAATCTCTTTAAATTCTATTATTGGAAATTTTCATTTGACTTAGCTTAGGCATTTTGTGTACAAAGACAAGTATTCTTTAACTATCATATATATATACATCCGATCATAGATCCAATATGTATTACTTTATTTTTTCAATTAAAGAAATTAAAAAGGAGGATTTTCAATGCGAGATTTCAAAACATACCTTTCCGTGGCACCGGTCCTAAGTACTTTATGGTTTGGGTCTTTAGCCGGTATATTAATAGAAATCAATCGTTTTTTTCCAGATGCGTTGACATTCCCCTTTTTTTCATTCTAGTTATTAATACGGAAAGGGTTTAGCGAAGATTCGAGATAGAATCAACTCCCTGTGAATAATCCCTACCCTTTTTTATTTATTCTAAAAAAAGAGGGTTAGTTTAGTAAAGAAAAAAAGTGGATTCAACCTTCCCAAAACTTAGGTTCAGGTTAAGTTAAGAGTTTTCTACACGATATTTAAATGAAATACTATGATTAGAGAGATATCTAGTTAGAAACCCTTTTGAATTTGATTACGGAGTAGTTCTTTACTTAACTATTATTACTCTATTGATTTCCACAAAATCTTTCGAATTGCGAATTGTATTTCTAGTTAGCAACTTCTATTTTAGCAACTTTTCTATTTTTCCCTTCTTCACGAAAAATAGAAAAGTTGCTTGAATTAAATATCAAAAGGGGGTTCATGGCTAAGGGTAAAGATGTCCGAGTAAAGGTTATTTTGGAATGTACTGGTTGTGTTCGAAAGAGTGTTAATAAGGGATCAAGGGGCGTTTCCAGATATATTACCCAAAAGAATCGCCACAATACGCCTAGTCGGTTGGAATTGCGAAAATTCTGTCCCTATTGTTCTAAACATACAATTCATGGAGAGATAAAGAAATAGATCAAACTGAACGTCTGTTTATTATCCTTTCAAGTAAGGAGACAAAACAATTTTAATTTTCATTATATAAGAAATATATATATTATTTACTCTTTTTTTACTAGAAAATATATTTTCATATTCAATATTTCATAATTATTATATATAATATATAAAATAGAAATAAACAAAGAAAATCCTATTTTGGCTGGACCTAAAAAAAAATTCGAATTAAGAAATAGGATAGGATTTTTGGTATAAGTAATAAACTAAACAAACTATGGATAAATCTAAGCGACCCCTTATAAAATCCAAGCGATCTTTTCGTAGGCGTTTGCCCCCGATTCAATCGGGGGATCGAATTGATTATAGAAACATGAGTTTAATTAGTCGATTTATTAGTGAACAAGGAAAAATTTTATCTAGGCGGGTGAATAGATTGACCTTGAAACAACAACGATTAATTACTAGTGCTATAAAACAAGCTCGTATTTTATCTTTGTTACCTTTTCTTAATAATGAAAAACAGTTTGAAAGAACCGAGTCGACTACTAGAACTGCGAGTTTTAGAACCAAAAATAAATAAAAAATAGACTTATTCCTTATTTAATTGATAATGGAATTGAATCAAAATTGGAATCTGAACTCAAGCACAGATTGGGGTTTTATTCTAAAAAAATCGAAATTTTATTGTCACGTCGTAAGATAATATAAAAATTGGGAATTTTTTTAGAATGGATTTGTTGATTTTTATTTATTTATCGTACTTTATCAGACTAATTCCTACTTTAATACTCCCGGAGAATAAACTCCGGGGAACTTCATTTAAATCATTTCGAGGTATTTTTTGCAATTTTCTTTTTTTATGATCTCATTGTAAATAATAGAAATACAATTTGGATTGAATATAGCTATTTGTGCAAGTATTTTACGATTAAGAAGCAACTGCCTGTTGTACAGATCATGTATAAATTTACTATAATTATAGTATACCCCCCTTTCGCGAATTGCTGCATTTATCCGAGTGATCCACAAACGGCGAAAATCTCTCTTTTGCCTATCTCTATCCCGATGAGACGAAACCAAAGCTCTTATTTTCTGTTGAGCAATAGTTCGAGTAAGTCTTGAATGAGCCCCTCGAAAGCTTGATCCAAAAAGACGAATTTTGTTTCTGCGTCTTCGAGCTATATATCCTCGTTTAACTCTAGTCATTGAATAAATGTAACTTTGATGAATAACTTATTAATTTTCTTTCTTTGAGTTATTCTTTTTTCTCCTGGTCTATCAATAACAAAACGGATTTTTCCAATGTATAAAATAAAAATTCCAATGGCTTTTGCTACTATAACCTTCCCAACCACTATTTTTTCTTTTTTTTTTTTTACATTTCACCTTAAAACAAGACAAAAAAAAGAAAAATTGTATTAATGTATCAAACAAAAGTAACTAAAAAAATATAAATTCAAGTTAAATATAGATGATTAAAGAAATAGTGGGTTCCTTCGTTTCTATGGTTCCTTTTTAAACGGTGAGGTCCTTTCTATACACCGGAGCCCTTTCCTTCTACTTCATTTCCAGAATCTTATTAATAACTTGTACAGTTCAAACATTTTGGCTCTACCCATGAATTATCCAGTAATAGGTCTTTCACAATGAGATCCACCTATACAGTAACGGTATTTAATTTTGAAAGTTAGCTGGATAGCTGACCCTGTTAGTCCGTTCTTGTAAAAATAGGAGCAGGCATTTTTTGCTCTTAAAAAAGGATTCCCCGCTAAATGGATAACGTTCGCTACCAATGGGAAATTTTCAGTTTCGTATCTTAAATCCGATTTAGACTGACAGAAACCATAAATTTCATACCCAATAGATGAATAGATCTTTTTCATTTTATTCGTTTTAGATAGTGACAGGAGTTTTATACTATTCTATTCACCAGTACTGATCATTGATACTGGAAAAATGCTTTCTTTTGCTTTTGTTCCAGCTCATAATCGGAACGAGTCACACATACACCCTAGTACATGTTCCTCGGCGCTGAGGGCATCCCCGAAGCGCGGGGGATTTCGTTACATTTCTGATTGGCTGTCTTGTGTTTCTAATAAGTTGTTTAATAGTTGGCATGCTGAATCGTATACATAATGGGCTGGTTTAGATCAATCCTAACCGAAAGTATTTCTAGTTAATAGAATATTAAACCCAGAATGGGAAACCCAGTAACAAGATAAAATTTAAAATGTTTCGCTTTTTTTATTCATTTTATTCGACCGCGACAAGATCAATAATTCCATGGGCTTGGGCTTCTGTTGCTGACATAAAAGCATCCCTTTCCATATCTTCGGATATAATCCATAAGGGTTTCCCCGTTCTTTGTCCATAAACCCTTGTGAGGGTTTCGCGCAATTTCAAAAGTTCTTCCGCTTCCAGGAGAAATTCTCCCGTTTGAGCCTCATAAAAAGAGCTCGCGGGTTGATGAATCATTACCCTGATGATATACCATAAAAAGAGTTCTTCTATCTCACACAACACAATGAGGCCAAGAGCAAAAATACGAAATAACACGAAAAATATAGAATTGAACAACCGTACGTGCATCTTTTTCACATTGCATACGGCTCTACAATGGAATTTACTTTTTTTATTTTCTGTTGAAAAAGGAGAAAATATCGAATCGATCAGATCCAGATCAGTAAATTATCCAATTACCACCCTTCTTTTCGTAGGAGTTCAAAAATACTATGATGGCTCCGTTGCTTGATATTTATTTCGTTTGTAGTTCAGCAATCCCAAAGTTTCTTTTTGATCCGAAAAATAAAGAAGAATTTTTTTGTACTCTTTCAAACATAAATAGAGTTTTTTTCCTAAAAAAAGTTTGTGACGCTACAACGGACTCCTGATATAAAAAAAATCAGGAATACTTTTCATCTCATACTACTCTTTCGATACCCAATCGAATGTTTTGAAAAGAAAATAGAAAAAAATTTTCTCATATCGAATTCAAAGTGCCATGCTATTATTACTTAATATATTTCATACAGTGAAGGCATAGTCTTTTTTTCTCAAATAAAAAACCCATTGGCGCCAAGCGTGAGGGAATGCTAAACGTTTGGTAATTTCTCCTCCGACCAGGATAAAGGATCCCATTGAAGCAGCTAACCCCATACATATTGTATGTACATCTGGTCGAACAAATTGCATGGTATCATAAATAGCTACTCCGGGTATTACCCACCCACCAGGAGAATTTATAAACAAATACAAATCTTTGGTATCATCCTCGATACTGAGATATACCATAAGACCAATAAGTTGATTCGAGATCTCGCTATCAACTTCTTGACCTAAAAAAAGTAATCTTTCTCGATAAAGTCGGTTGATTAGGGTAAAATTATATCCCTTAGGAACCGTACAGGCACCTTTTGATGCATACGGTTCAAACAAAATTGTGAAAAAAATCAATGTGTAGATTCTATATCCTTTTTGATTTTTCATCGAGGTTTTGCCAACTTATAATGAATAATTAAGGGGCTCCTTTTATATTTTTCAAGAAAGATTACTTTTTGCTCCTTTCCCGAAATTACCTAATTGCCGGGAGAATAATAGAAAAAGATTTCTATAATTAAAATACAATTTACTAAAATTATCGAACTTACTTTTCATTGATGTATCATATCATCGAGATCCAATTCAAACCACGATGTCATTTTCTTGTTCTTGAATGGGTCTCTTTCATTTTTTTAGGTTTATGCTCTACTCCGGGTAAAGATCTGTCCGATTTTGATTTGCACATATAGGGCAAATCTTTCCAATACCACTTGTTTGTTTTTTTTATTTCATATCTTTTCTTGCATCAATTTCAATATTCAATCATTACTTTATTTGATTGCTTGAGATCACTCTTTTTCGAGTTTCAATTTCAAATTGAAACGATTAAGAGTTAAAGTAAATAAACTATATAGCAGTAATCTTCAATATATTTCCAATTGGGATTGGGTTTTTATAAACGGAGCCTGGATACTTGATTTTTTTGGTCCACTCGATCCAACCATAAATTTTATTAATTGATAATATTAATTTGAATCCTCCGAAAACTAAAAATAGATCTAATTCCATTTCACGCTCCAAATTTTGGATGATTCAATCAATCTTTCTTGGGTGAAAGGGAGGATATCTCAATCGGGAGAGAGAACGGGGAAATACCATATGACCCAAGATATCTGACAAGCCGCACTATACGTCAACCCAAGCTGCATCTTCCTCTCCAGGACTTCGAAAGGGAACTTTTGGAACACCAATAGGCATTAAATGAAAGAAAAAAATTAAGTACTCTATTTCACTTTAATGTGGAAACGTAATAATTTAGGGTTATTGTCTTTATAATATCAATCTTTATTCGATTTTCTGCATAGACTAGAAAGGTTTCGTTTAAGAAGACGGAATAAATAAAGGAAAATTCTTATCAATATAGCCTTCCAATACTAAAGAAGTATGAAAGCATTTACTCATCGACGGTGGTATCAACTCCCCATTGCGTATTGCTACTTATCGGGTATAGAATAGATTTGTTTCTCTTTGTTCCTACAAACTGAATTGTTCCATTATTACAAACAGAATAGAACAAACATTAACCCTTGTTCCGAGATAATCTATTGGACAAAAGGGATCCATTGCATAGTCATAGTCTTTTCCAATGCAATAAAGTTACATAGTGTCATTTTTGATAAAGGGGTATTTCTATGGGTTTGCCTTGGTATCGTGTTCATACCGTCGTATTGAATGATCCCGGTCGGTTGATTTCTGTTCATATCATGCATACAGCTCTGGTTGCTGGTTGGGCCGGTTCGATGGCTCTATATGAATTAGCAGTTTTTGATCCCTCTGACCCCGTTCTTGATCCAATGTGGAGACAGGGTATGTTCGTTATACCTTTCATGACTCGTTTAGGAATAACCAATTCGTGGGGCGGTTGGAGTATTACAGGGGGGACTATAACGGACCCTGGCATTTGGAGTTACGAAGGTGTGGCCGGAGCGCATATTATGTTTTCTGGCTTATGCTTTTTAGCAGCTATTTGGCATTGGGTGTATTGGGATCTAGAAATATTTTCTGATGAACGTACAGGAAAACCTTCTTTGGATTTGCCTAAGATTTTTGGAATTCATTTATTTCTTTCCGGGGTCGCTTGTTTTGGTTTTGGTGCATTTCATGTAACAGGCTTGTACGGGCCCGGAATATGGGTATCCGATCCTTATGGACTAACTGGAAAAGTACAACCTGTAAGTCCCGCATGGGGCGTGGAAGGTTTTGACCCTTTTGTTCCAGGAGGAATAGCCTCTCATCATATTGCAGCAGGCACATTAGGGATATTAGCCGGCCTATTCCATCTTAGCGTCCGTCCGCCTCAACGCCTATACAAAGGATTACGTATGGGCAATATTGAAACCGTTCTTTCTAGTAGTATCGCTGCTGTCTTTTTTGCGGCTTTTGTTGTTGCAGGAACTATGTGGTATGGTTCAGCAACTACCCCGATCGAATTATTTGGACCCACTCGTTATCAATGGGATCAGGGATACTTTCAGCAAGAAATATACCGACGGGTAAGTGCTGGGCTAGCCGAAAATCAAAGTTTATCAGAAGCTTGGTCGAAAATTCCCGAGAAATTGGCTTTTTATGATTACATTGGCAATAATCCAGCGAAAGGAGGATTATTTAGAGCGGGATCAATGGACAACGGCGATGGAATAGCCGTTGGATGGCTAGGACACCCCGTTTTTCGAGATAAAGACGGACGCGAACTCTTTGTACGACGTATGCCTACTTTTTTTGAAACCTTTCCGGTCGTTTTAATAGACGGGGACGGAATTGTTAGAGCTGATGTTCCTTTTCGAAGAGCAGAATCTAAGTATAGCGTTGAACAAGTAGGTGTAACTGTTGAGTTTTACGGCGGCGAACTAAACGGAGTCAGTTATAGCGATCCTGCTACTGTGAAAAAATATGCTAGGCGTGCTCAATTGGGTGAAATTTTCGAATTAGACCGTGCTACTTTGAAATCAGATGGTGTTTTTCGCAGTAGTCCAAGAGGTTGGTTTACTTTTGGCCATGCTTCCTTTGCCCTACTCTTTTTCTTCGGACACATTTGGCACGGGTCTAGAACCTTATTCAGAGATGTTTTTGCTGGGATTGACCCCGATTTGGATGTTCAAGTAGAATTTGGCGCATTCCAAAAAATTGGAGACCCAACTACAAGAAGACAAGGAGTTTAATACAACATTGCTTTTTTGCTTCTATTTTTTTGATTTGACAGAGGATACTAGAGCAATCTTGATTTGAATTACCACCGTTTTGTTATCATTATTGGGAAAATAATCTCAAGTAAACAGGTATGGAAGCTATAATTGTAAACCACAATCGAATCTATGGAAGCATTGGTTTATACATTTCTATTAGTCTCTACTCTAGGGATAATTTTTTTCGCTATTTTTTTTCGGGAACCTCCTAAAATTTCAACTAAAAAATGAAATGATTTTTCATTATTTCAATTGAAGTAATGAGCCTTCCAATATTGGAAGGCTCATTACTTCGGCTAATCTCCGTGTTCCTCGAAAGGATCTCTTAGTTGTTGAGAGGGTTGCCCAAAAGCGGTATATAAGGCATACCCGGTAAAACTTACAAGTAAACCAGATATAAAGATGGCGACTAGGGTTGCTGTTTCCATTATTATAAAATTTTAAGACCACAATGGATCTATGATAAAATCATTTATTTACAACGGAATGGTATACAAAGTCAACAGATCTCAATGAATATAATCGAATTTATGGCTACACAAACCGTTGAGAGTAGTTCTAGATCTCGTCCAAAACCTACTACCGTAGGGGTTCTTTTGAAACCCTTGAATTCGGAATATGGTAAAGTAGCTCCTGGGTGGGGAACTACTCCTTTGATGGGAGTTGCGATGGCTTTATTTGCAGTATTCCTTTCTATTATTTTGGAAATTTATAATTCTTCCGTTTTACTGGATGGAATTTCAATGAATTAAATCCACAAAAACAAAAAAATGAAAGACAAAAGAACCGGGAAGTTCTAGCCTTTCAATACAAACAATACAAAGTGCGTTTTTAAGACTCCTGTTTTTATCCCCTTTTTTATCCCCTTTTGGTAGTTCGATCGCGGAATTTCTTTCTGTATTTCCGGAATATGAGTGTGTGACTTGTTAGAATGGATCCTATTGATAATACAGAAAATGAGTCTGTCATCTTATCCTGATAGAGATGGTTATACCTCGTTGGATATTTTTTTTGGTATCTGAAACACGGAATAGCTAAAATAGATCAAACAATATTTGAACTATGATTCATATTTAATATTCAGACCTCGAGATCGGATTCAGAAAAATTTTCTTTTCAAAGAAAGAATTAGAAGGTATAAATCGAAATCTTTTTTCGTTCAAACTCCTTTTGATGCCTTTTTTGTTTAACCAACAGACAAATTTTTTTGTATTATTAGTTATAATAATAAAAAAATACCTATCCTATTGATTTAATAAGTGATGATCCAATGGTTCTTACTCAAGGAATCTTTGTGCTTAGCTTTAGGGTTTTATTGAATCATCGTGGTTCTAGTATGAATCTAGGGTTCCATCGATTCATAGGGTCTTAACAAGAGAAATTCCTATCAATGATAAAAAAGTAAAAAAAGTCGCATTATAATTATATACAAATACAAAAATAACAAATGAAAGAAAAAAGGAAAAGAGAATATTCAAGAGGCCTGTAGTAACAATCAAGAGAAAGACGAATGCGCCGACTTGATATTTTGGCATTATGAACACAAAGAAGAACTTTTGGATTTGTATTCCTTCCTATCTTCCGAAAAAAGAAAACAGGGGATTAAGAAGTTTGCAACTTTCTATTCTCTATCTCTTTTAATCAGTATTTGGGTGTGTCTGCTTGAGCTGTACGAGATGAAAGTCTCATATACAGTTCTTAGGGGGGTTTAACAGTTTA